TATCAAAAATTATGTACAAAAGAATATGAAAATATCCTCTAATGTCGAGGGAATTGCACGTATAGAGATTCAAAAAAGAATCGATTTGATTCAGGTCATAATCTATATGGGATTCCCCAAGTTATTAATAGAAGACAGGACTCGAAGAATCGAAGAATTACAGATGAATGTACAAAAAGAACTCAATTGTGTAAACCGAAAACTCAACATTGCTATTAGAAGAATTTCAAATCCTTATGGGCACCCCAATATTCTTGCAGAATTTATAGCCGGACAATTAAAGAATAGAGTTTCATTTCGCAAAGCAATGAAAAAAGCTATTGAATTAACTGAACAGGCAGGTACAAAAGGAATTCAAGTACAAATTGCAGGGCGTATCGACGGAAAAGAAATTGCACGTGTTGAATGGATCAGAGAAGGTAGGGTTCCTCTACAAACCATTCGAGCTAAAATTGATTATTGTGCCTACGCAGTTCGAACTATCTATGGGGTATTAGGCATCAAAATTTGGATATTTGTAGACGAGGAATAATAAGAACTTACTTTACTTGTATTTAGTTCTATCTGGTGATAAAACAAAAAAAGGCAAACTCTTTCATTCCTTTTCTGTTAAATAAAAAAAAAAAAAATGAACAATTCTATAAGGTTGAATAAAAATTCGATTAATCGTTTGATATAATTGCTATGCTTAGTGTGTGACTCGTTGGTTTTTTTAGGATTATAGGATTCAACAAAATCGACCGGCCCGTAGTACGAACTGATAACTATAGAACTAATAATCAACTCATCGCTTCGCATTATCTGGATATAAGGAACCAGTCAAGATATGATATATGAGTCATATCATTGTAGCAACTGAAATCTTTTTTGCATAAACACAAAAGAAAAACCAATCTGATTATGAGTTGTAAAGCAATAAAAGTATACAGATAAATGGAAGGGTGAGAGAAAGATAGGAAAAGAAATATCAATGATATATAATTCCAATATGTAAGGTCTATGAGTCATCTCATATAAAGGGAATGTAATAAAGCATCAATACTGATTGATCCATAATTAGACAAATCGGTGCATAGAAGAAAAAATCAAGAGCCCTGAGCCAATAAAGACTGAGAAGGTTGACTCAAGAAAAAATTTCATTCATTAATAAATTTCATTAAGGGCTCCGTTGTAGAATTCAGACCTAACCATTAATCGAGAAGTGGTGGGGACGACAGAACCTGTGAATGCATAAGATTCTATTGAAAACGAATCCTAATGATTCATTGGGTAGGATGGCGGAACGAACCAGAAACCTATTCATTTATTCTGAGAGGTCATGTCATAGACTAATCTTACAATTGAATGTTGAAAGAGTAAATATTCGCCCGCGAATTTTTTTTTATTTCTAAATTTTACTAAATTTTAGTCGATTCGATATGATATGATAATACAAAGGAAAAAGAAAATAAAGATTCATTATAACGTTATATAAAAACGACATTATCTATAAATAGAAGAAGTGTTTAATTATATATTAAAACACAAAAAATTTTAAATTTATAATAGATATAGATTAGATAAAATTTAAAAGAATACCACGATTCCGTATATTATTCACCGTGTATATTATTTTTTAATTGTTTAATTCGCGAGGAGCTGGATGAGAAGAAACTCTCATGTCCAGTTCTGTAGTAGAGATGGATGGAATTGATAAACAACCATCAACTATAACCCCAAAAGAACCAGATTCCGTAAACAACATAGAGGAAGAATGAAAGGAATATCTTATCGAGGCAATCGTATTTGCTTCGGTAGATATGCTCTTCAAGCGCTTGAACCCGCTTGGATCACATCTAGACAAATAGAAGCAGGGCGGCGAGCAATGACACGAAACGCACGCCGCGGTGGAAAAATATGGGTACGCATATTTCCAGACAAACCCGTTACAGTAAGACCTACAGAAACACGTATGGGTTCGGGTAAAGGATCTCCCGAATATTGGGTAGCTGTTGTTAAACCCGGTAGAATACTTTATGAAATGAGCGGAGTAGCAGAAAATATAGCCAGAAGGGCAATTTCAATAGCGGCATCCAAAATGCCTATACGAACTCAATTCATTCTTTCGGGATAGGGATGTAGAAACAAAGGAAAGGGGTCTTTTGTATGAAAAAAAAAAAAAAAAAAAATTGCAGGTTTTTTGTTTTGAACAAATAATATTTCTTTTTTTTATTTAGACCCTTGCATTGAAAACAAAAAAAATCGATAAAAAAACGATATGATTCAACCTCAAACCCATTTGAATGTAGCGGATAACAGCGGAGCCCGAGAATTGATGTGTATTCGAATCATAGGAGCTAGTAATCGACGATATGCTCATATTGGTGACGTTATTGTTGCTGTAATCAAGGAAGCCGTACCAAATACACCTCTAGAAAGATCAGAAGTAATCCGAGCTGTAATTGTACGTACTTGTAAAGAACTCAAACGCGACAACGGTATGATAATACGATATGATGACAATGCTGCAGTTGTTATTGATCAAGAAGGAAATCCTAAAGGAACCCGAATTTTTGGCGCGATCGCCCGGGAATTAAGACAGTTAAATTTCACTAAAATAGTTTCATTAGCACCCGAAGTATTATAAGGGAAGGCCGTAATATAGTTATAGTATTTGGTATTTGAATGAAACCGATTAATTAGTAGATTTTTTATATATCACGTATATACCTTTAATAATTCAGAAATAAAGATAAATAAAAAAAGAAAAAGAGCATGTTGATTATATCAAAATTTGGGGGCAACAAAAATCTTAGTTTATCATGAGTAAAGACACTATTGCTGACATAATAACCGCTATACGAAATGCTGACATGAATAAAAAAAGAACAGTTCGAATACCATCTACTAACATCACTGAAAATATTGTTAAAATCCTTTTACAAGAAGGTTTTATTGAAAACGTGAGAAAACATCAGGAAAGCAATAAATATTTTTTGGTTTTAACACTACGACATAGAAGAAATAGAAAAGGATCGTATAGAACTGTTTTAAATTTAAAACGGATCAGTCGACCCGGTTTACGAATATATTCTAACTATCAAAAAATTCCTAGAATTTTAGGCGGAATGGGGATTGTAATTCTTTCTACTTCTCGAGGTATAATGACAGACCGAAGGGCTCGAATAGAAGGAATCGGCGGAGAAATTTTGTGTTATATATGGTAATCTTTCTGATAGACGAATTATACGCAGAACTTTCATATTTGTGAAAAAGAGAAAGGACAACTTTATAATATTACCCCTCTTACATTAGTTGATACTTCAAAGCGGTTTTACCTGGAATGAAACAAAAAAAAGATTCATGAGGGTTTAATTACTGAACAACTTACCAATGGTATGTATCTTCCGGGTTCGTTTAGATTTGAGATAATGAAAATATGATTCTGGCTTTTGTTTCGGAAAGGATTCGACGTTGGTTTATACGTATACTACCAAGAAATAGAATAAAAATTGAGGTAAGTCCTTATTTAAACCAAAGGACGTATAGTTTATAGACTCCAAAGCAAAGACTCGAATGATTCGGTGGTTTTTTCAATTTCAACATTCTTTCGTGGGGATACAATTCGAAGTTAAAAATTTCAAGAAACTTATTTTCTTCCAATAAATAGTAAGAAAAGGAATGACAAATATGAAAATAAGGGCCTCTGTTCGTAAAATTTGTGAAAAATGTCGATTGATCCGTAGGCGGGGACGAATTATAGTAATTTGTTCCAACCCGAGACATAAACAAAGACAAGGCTAATCTTTCTAAAGCAAAAAAGACTCTAGAAATCAAAAGTAACCGATGTACAGATGTACAAATAAATAAGTAAAAAAAAATAAGGATACGTTTTGACATGAAATGGATATATCCATATATCTCTGACTTATATTTATGAGATGATAAAATATGGCAAAACCTATACCAAAAATTGGTTCACGTAGAAATAGACGTATTGGTTCACGTAAGAATGCGCGTAGAGTACCAAAGGGAGTTATTCATGTTCAAGCAAGTTTCAATAATACGATTGTGACTGTTACAGATGTGCGGGGTCGAGTAATTTCTTGGTCCTCCGCCGGGGCTTGTGGATTCAAGGGTACAAGAAGAGGTACACCATTTGCCGCTCAAACCGCAGCAGGAAATGCTATTAGGACAGTAGTGGATCAAGGTATGCAACGAGCAGAAGTCATGATAAAAGGCCCGGGTCTCGGAAGAGATGCGGCATTAAGAGCTATTCGTAGAAGTGGTATACTATTAAGTTTCATACGCGATGTAACCCCTATGCCACATAATGGCTGTAGGCCCCCTAAAAAAAGGCGTGTGTAAAAATAAACATTGAAGAGATTTCAAGAGAAATAAATAATTCAATGATTTGATCAAATAATATACTATGGTTCGAGAGAAAGTAACAGTATCTACTCGGACACTACAGTGGAAGTGTGTTGAATCAAGAGCAGACAGTAAGCGTCTTTATTATGGACGCTTTATTCTGGCCCCACTTATGAAAGGTCAAGCGGATACAATAGGAATTGCGATGCGAAGAGCTTTGCTCGGAGAAATAGAAGGAACATGTATCACACGCGCAAAATCTGAGAAAATACCACATGAATATTCTACCATAATAGGTATTCAAGAATCCGTACATGAAATTTTAATGAATTTGAAAGAAATTGTATTGAGAAGTAATCTATATGGAACTCGTAACGCGTCTATTTGTATCAAGGGTCCTGGATATGTAACTGCTCAAGACATTATCTTACCACCTTCTGTGGAAATCGTTGATAATACACAGCATATAGCTAACCTAACGGAACCAATTAATTTGTGTATTGAATTACAAATTGAGAGGAATCGCGGATATCGTATAAAAACGCCAAATAACTTTCAAGACGGAAGTTATCCTATAGATGCTGTATTCATGCCTGTTCGAAATGCGAATCATAGCATTCATTCTTATGTGAATGGGAATGAAAAACAGG